ACCCCTTACTCTACCATTATTATAGGGGTATGGGGTTCGAGACAAAGAAAGATCAAGGCAGCATATCAGTTTTTCCTTTATACTTTACTTGGATCTGTTTTTATGCTATTAGCTATTCTGTTGATTCTTCTCCAAACAGGAACCACCGATTTACAAATTTCATTAACCACAGAATTTAGTGAGCGGCGCCAAATCTTTCTATGGATTGCTTCTTTCGCCTCTTTCGCCGTCAAAGTGCCTATGGTACCAGTTCATATTTGGTTACCCGAAGCTCATGTAGAGGCACCTACGGCAGGATCCGTCATCTTGGCAGGAATTCCTTTAAAATTGGGAACCTACGGGTTTTTAAGATTTTCAATACCCATGTTTCCCGAAGCGACACTTTGTTCTACTCCTTTCATTTATACTTTAAGCGCGATTGCTATAATATATACTTCCTTGACCACTTCAAGACAGATCGATCTTAAGAAGATCATTGCTTACTCCTCAGTAGCCCATATGAATCTGGTGACTATTGGTATGTTTAGTCGGGCGGCGGCTGTTAGGTCACCTATTTTGAGTTATGGACACACAAGGCCAAAACATGTGTGCCGGGCGTGCGACCCATCAACCTACTAGCAATGGGGGAGAAAACATAGCATGTCGCAACAAAAGCTTGATTCGAGGCGTCAGCAAAACACTGCCGTCTGTTCCAAAAAAAAAAGCCCCTTAGCGCCCCCGGACGGGAGTGGGGGACGGCTCTACGCGCAGGCAACAGCAGCACCGGCTCCACGAAGTCAGAATCGAATCTTTCTGTTGGCTTTCCCAATTCATTCGTAAATCAGAATGAAAGGGCTAGAAGCGCTCGCTTCTAGCTGCTTCGCCTGCTTCTTATTATGGCGGCTATGTTGGCGTGGCGAAAATGAACGAAAAGCGAGATGAACGTGCTATTTTCAAATCGATTGATAGATAGCCTGATCTGTTCTGATAGATCGAAAGAGTAGGAATAGATAGAGAGGGAATCTATCAATAAGAAGGGCAAATCCCCTATTTCTATCTATTTTATATAAAACTCTCGATTCTTGATCCATCAGATACATATCGATTTCTTTCTGATGGAGTCTACATCGTACGTAGAGCGCCCAAGCGCTTTTTTTTCCAGCTCAGTTCTCTTATCCATCGGTCCAATGCACTGGGCTCATCTCATGGAGGGAAAAGCCAAAATGTAGTTGTGTTGTTGTTGTTCGCCGCCTCGACGCATTCCCTTCTCTCCCCGGCATCGTCCCACACAGAAAGAAAGAGCGCAGAGCCCCGGCCCGACCTGTAGGTCCGCTAACGTAAAGCGAGGAGTTGAGCCTGAACTGGCGAACCGAAGTCACTTTCGGAACCATACTTCCTACAGCTAACACGTGTCCAGTCCAGCGGAAACGCGCAGCGAAAACAAAGGTGAGCTGCTATACCGAATCCCCCGCTGGCCATCGGGGACCGAGTGGTAAGGCCATGATCCGCAGGGGAACGGATCACTCATTCTTCCATTGGGGACAGGTGCACGAACGACAACTCCAAACGTCACACATCCTAGCCTACCTACCGTTTAGGTGGCACCAGCGAGATCCAGCTAAGGAAAAAGAGTGTCGCGGCTGCTCCACTCCGCCGCGGTCTCATGAACTGAACTTCGTTGCCTTCCCGCGCGCGAAGCGAATGGGCGCTGTGCTGTGGGTCAGTTTCGGGGCGGGGGGCGAAGAGATACCAGAAGAATGATTCATTTGAATCGACGAGCTTTTTCAGCCCCAAAACTCAGAATCAATGGAATGTCTGTCTATCCATAAACATCTATTCTATCTGTATATCTAGGGGATCTCTCTATACATATAAAAGTGTTTTATGGCATGATATGATCGCCTAGCTGTAGCCGCATATCAGCTGCGCTCAATATGCGGGATTTCTGTTGGATCAGATCTTTCGCTTTGACGGAAGCTTTTGGACCTAGCGTTTAAGCCTTCGCGCAAGCAAGCGCGAGAGAAGCAAGCAAAGTAGAAGCTTTGCCAGAAGCAAGACGAGGAAGCGGAGCTGTCGTATAAGCGGTAGCTTCCCCCGACCGAAAAAAAGACAAGAGTCGCGGCCTACTTTGATTCAAAAGAAAGGCGAAGGCTTTGGCAACAAGCAAACGGCTATCATAGTTGCAAGGGTTCCAAACCTTAACTACTTAAGTACCAAAGGCTGCTTTCGCTTGGTTTCATAAGGGGGCTGTTCACTACAAGCTATCAGCGCTGTCTTAGATTGAACGGCAATAAGATAAGTCGACGTTCCATTTCTAAGGCGGGTTTCCGCTGAGAACGGAATAGTGTTCGTGTCCAAAGGTGAATAACGCCAACGCTTCTAGAGTTCGCTGCTTTTCCCAGGCCGGAGAAGGGCTTATACTGCTCGCCTTTGTTTGGTTTGATATATTCATTCAGTACAAATACAAACTAAAACTACACCAAAAGTGGAAGGGCCACTTTAGAAGCTAGAAGTAGCCTATAGTATAGGCCTAACCAAAGCGTCACGACACCAAAAAATGAGCCTTATGAATGGAAGATTAAGTAGGGGGCTTAGCCCGCCCGCCTACCAATCAAAGAGGCTGAGAGTAAGCGTAAGCTCACCCGTAAGCTCGAAGAGCTTCCCTTCATTCGCTTCGCGGGAGCCGCGCAGCACATAGCTGGAAGTCAGAGGGCCCATACTACCTGCCTAACCCTTCGCTCCGAGGGACCGTAGATCGGAAAGCGCCTTCTAAACCACCCCATTTATCCAAAAGAGAAGGGAAGGGGCCTATGTATTTGCATGACCCCTGCAGATTTGACCCTATCTACACCCGGAGCCAATCCCCTATCGGTCCTGCCACCACGCCGCAGAACGAGAGCTCGTGTGGAACCTTTTCTTTCTGGCGTAACAGCGGTGGAACGTAACAAAATATTACGGTCGCGTAACATAAGGGCCGGGGGTACGGTAAACTCGGCCAAAATATGACACCCGAAGGGCCCGAACGCACAATCCTATCCGAGTCCGAGTTTACCCCTTGCACTTCGGACAGCCGACCGTAGCATCATAAGGAGGACCTCCCTTTCGAGGTCAAAAAAAGGTACGGTACATAGGAGGTTGGTCTTTCTCAACGTGGTGTATAGCACGAAAAACCTTTCGAAAGAAAAGAAGAGAGGGCCGTTCTCACATGAAAGAAGAGAAGAAAGGAGAAATAGGGTCTTATGGGGGGAGCTGTTGAGAGGTTCCATATTGCCGAGCCGAAGGGCAGCACTTTTGTACGTGATTGTAGTATGTCACGTCGTCTCGTCCCCGCTGCATTGAAGAGTACCTACGCACTATGTTCCGGTTCACTGATAAGGAAGATAGAGTTGGGGCGGGGGTCTACGATGTGATACTCAAGTATGACCCGGGGAGATACATGCTAACTATGGGTAGGAAGCAGGAAGCCTTATATAAAGAATTTCGGGGGGTTACAGATCTCTTATACTACCATCGATCGACAGAGCGGAACGACCAGAAAAAGAAGTGAAGTTAGAAAGCCGTATGATAGGTGGTAACTATCTTGTACGGTTCGGGGGGTAATCGGCGTACTCCGATCAGTGGGGAGGAATCTTTCGCTCTATCGAACATACAGGGAATTGGAGGTAGCATTCCACCGATGTTAAGTCATGGACTGGTTCCTTCAGCCCTTTTTCTATGTGTTGGTGTTCTATATGACCGACATAAGACTCGACTTGTTAGATATTACGGAGGTTTAGTGAGCACCATGCCGAATCTCTCTACCATTTCCTTTTCTTTGACTTTGGCCAATATGAGTTCACCTGGTACTAGCAGCTTTATCGGGGAATTTCCCATCTTAGTAGGAGCTTTCCAAAGAAATAGCTTAGTAGCCACATTAGCAGCGCTTGGGATGATTTTAGGCGCGGCGTATTCCCTTTGGCTATATAATCGTGTGGTTTCTGGAAATTTAAAACCCGATTTCCTTCATAAATTCTCCGATTCAAATGGCAGAGAAGTTTCCATATTTATACCTTTTCTTGTTGGAGGGGCGACCGTCCGTTGAACTACCAAAGAAAAAAGGGTAAACCAATGTGATCATGACATTGTAGGTGCTTGCGATGGGACGGATGCGACTTCCCGTTCTTGGTTTGGGTGGCATAGCCCGTTGCATAAGTCCCCCTTTTTTTGATTCATTTTTTGAGTCTTTAGGGAGCCAAAGCTTGACTTGACTAAGAAAATCAGGCTCGCGCAGGGGCGCTCACTTTTTTTGGCTGAGCCCTATCTTTACGGGTGGGACCGAGAGAAAGAAAGGACGGAGGGCAACCATGCATGGTACTTCTCGACCGTGTCTCCGAGGGACAGTTGAACGAGCGACTCATGAATGCTGCCGGGTCGGACGAGCTAATAACTCGAACGCGTTCGGTCTGTTTTTTGAGCAAGAATCACAGCGTTACCTTACCTTCACCATGATACGGACTCCAAGTTCTTATGGCAGAGCACGAGGAGATTGATCATCAATATGATGATGGGAATGGAAACCAGAAGCACGACCGGGGTCCTCGTAGTCCAAAATAAGAAAACCATCAATAACAGTAACGTAAGCATGAGACTTTTTGGTAGTACCGGTGAACCAGATGGCCGCGGCGATGGAATCTGGGACGGAGGACTCGTAGTATCTCTCTAGATCTGGCAAAAGCGAAAGACCCCCTAACGTAATTCGAATGGAGGCTGACTGCTGAGCCCACTCTGGCCTCGCAGGGCGGGCCCCTGTGGTTGCGAGCCGGAGCTGCCATAGCTTATGGCTAGAGCAATGGGAGGGGCCCCAGCAGAGAGAACAGTAAGGATAACGAGCGCGGAGCCCGTCAAGCGGGCGGCGGGAGCAGCAGGCAAGTACTTGGTAGGCCAACAGCCCAGTGGGCACTCGACGAAAGGGGGGCACACGGAGCAAGTACGAGAAATTGGCCCCGCTCCGCTTTATTAAAACCAAGGACCTATGGAAGTCGGGGCTCGTCCCCGGTCAATATTGGATCAAAGAATAGGGGGCCGTAGCACTGACCTCTTTTTTTATTGATTCAAGACAATAGGGGAAAGGATCGTACAGTTCCCTACCGAGACAACTGAAACTCTCAACGGATCCTCCGCGCGCTGGGCATACCTCTTCCGTGCGTCTTTCTCGTGGCGGGAACAGAACAACAGGGAAAGACCCGGCCGACCTGCCCAGGGCTCAAGGGCGAGCTTTATTTAAGAGAGAATAGAATGGGGAGCGAATCGAAAGGCTTCCGTTTCCGTTCTTGGTTTGGGGACTTTCGGGCTCCTCTCGATCTTTTTCGTAGTTGGGAAGGGGGAAGGAGTCTAAATCAATGGACATTAATGAACCATCATTGATGGACGTTGCACATGACACGAGAAATTCGACTCAAGGTCCGGCGCTAATAGAGGTTGCTTACTTTCCTAGTAGCGAAGGAAAGGGGCAGGGCTTTTTTCGTAGTAATAGTGGGCGGGTCTCATGAGATCTATGCCGGCCGTCGGAAGAAAATGAAGGTCGAAGGAGCGAAGCAGCTCGAACGAATGTGAGAGGAACGAAGATTCATTAAGGGGCATAGATTTCGGCCTATTTGTTTGGATAATCACCAAAGGCGGGAGGAACCACTACGGGCGAGACCGCCCCGTTCTCGATTCTTTTACATAGTCCGGGGGCCGGCCGCAGCAGAGCAGCGGGGCATAGCGGCGCCCTCGCCTGGCGCCATTCCCGGGCCTAGCAGCAGACGGGCGGGCGGGGCCTGAATTCAGACCAGACTCTTCTTTGTTTGAGCTGCTCCCACGCACGCAGACCGGAAGATCTCAGTTGTCCTGGACTGGACAAGTACGTAGAGATCTTCGTGGGACCGGGGAGGGAGTCGTAGAAGCGAAGCCTATCGCCACGCCGACCATCAAATACGAGATTGGGCCCCTTCTCAAAGATTTGATGGAATGGCCCAGCCCACCCAAGAGCGCTTATGTCATATGGGAACTCATGGCTGGAAACAATCCTTATGGTTTTGATATCCGGTAGGAATAATAAGAATCAAAGTCCAGGTTGGTTGGTGAGCCTAGTGATAGGAGACTATCTAGCTTGGTTTGGAGAGCACATGTTGGGTTAAACACTTTTTTTCTTGCTAAATGTTACGGCCTAAATGCTGAACTATTGACCCTACTTGTTCGGATGGGTGTTCACCCCAAAGTGTTCCCGGACTGCATGCATACATCCGTAAGTAACTTAGTGCAACATGGAAAATTTCATTGAGAGGAATCAGCAAAGAAAAGAAAAACGGGTCAACATGTGTATTTGAGAAATTGTCCTCGAGCTGAGGAGTGTCCACATGAGTTCGTTGAGGTGTCTACACAGGAAGAAAAACCTCTTTTATATTCTGTCGAGAGTTCGGATTGCTCCACCTAAGTAGAACGAAAAGGAGGCATTGGAAATTCAAAGGGGGAGCCAGAAGCTTCGCTTCCGGTAGCTTGCTGACTCTCCTAGTTAGAAGAAGGCTCTTTTGGCGAATTCTTTAGATCCGGATAGAGTCTCGCTCAGTAAAAAGAGTTGTAGATTCGTAAGATCATGAGAGAGTCCCCTTTTTCTTTCTATGTTATTAGTAAAGCGCTAGCGCGCTACAACTAGCATAGCAGCCTGCGGAAAAGGCTCGTCAGCCCCTACTCCTAAGTTGGAGCAAGAAGGAACTCCTTGAGCGCATCTTTCCCCTTTCTATTAGTAAGGTTGTCAAAAGGCGAAACTTGAGTTTGATTGCAGGGCGTTTAGGCTTGACTAATAAGATAGAAAAGGCTTTTCCCTTTACTATACAAGGGAAAAGATCATCCGCTTTTCGAATTTCATTGACTTTTAGTCATCTATCTCGCTACCTACTCCTTTTGCAAAAAGGCTTTGGGGATAAGATCACACTCGAGGAAGAGTATACTTCAAAGGCTGCAGGGAGGACTACGCTCTGCAGGTGGGCACCACTATTCATCATGTCAAGACGGTTTGTTTTCGAAAGAAAAAAGATTCGACGGGCATACATTCGAAAGAGAGAAAGATTAGTTCGTGTCTGGGTCAAGGGGACGGATGACCCGAAACCTCTTCCTCCGGTAAGAGCTGTCTAACCTCTGTTGTCTTGCTATAACCTAGTCTTACTCGCTCTTATCTCCCTGCCTGTTCTCCTTTCTTTTTTTTATGAGAATACCTGCCCTGCCGCCTTCGCTCTCGTTCGGGCCCGGGGAATCCCTTGCTTTTGGCTTTGGCTACGGTCTTTATTTACCTTTTTGCACTTTCCCCTCAAAAAAGACTATTCATTCACAAACACTACTGGAACGGCGCGGCACGACAGCAATACCACGACAGATATACTGACCGACAAGAGAAAGCGAGACTGACCCACCCAAGAGAGAGAACGCAAGAGTGACTCCCCCCTATCACTTAAAGGCCGGAAGAAAGTCTTTCTTTCCTACGGCGGACTAGAGGAAGATTTTCTTTATTTGAGGTTGTGATAAGGATGAAGTCTCATTCATATAGTAATGTCCTTAGCTTTCGCCCTATTTGGGACTAAGGCTGGTTCCCTGTCCTATTACCTTTATCAAATCTCTAGCTTTCTTCCTTAGTGCAACTGTCCTATTCCTACCATGGGATATCTATCTTTCTTTCTTGTGTCATATCTATAGTTTCGGATATCAAACCGGACGGTATCGTATATGAAGAAAGAGATTGTTGACGTTAGTAGACTAATCTATTCATTGGTAGGGCATTTCTTCCTGTGACCGCCTTTCCTACCAAAAAGCTAACCCAACCAAATCCTACTTTTTTCTAGACTAGACCTTCGGGATTTTTTTAGGATTAATACATGCATTGATCCAGTCGAAGAACCTGCTCCAGAGCGACTACTCCGCCTAGCCTATCTTCCTGCCCGCCCCGGGTTCTCTCTGCTTGGATTCCACAATCAATCCCAGATCCATCCATTTGAGGGAGGTCAAATTCCGCGCTCTTCTAATTGCTTAGAAGGGTTCAAGAAGCCCTTCCTTATTCTGAAGTGGGCTCATCGAAGCCCTATTAGTTCTGTATATTCAGGAAGAGGGCTATCAAATGGTCGACTGCGAAACCCATCAGGGTTCAAAAATCGTATACTTGAACGATGCCCTCTATCGGCGATAGTTCGACGGACTACTTTTGCGATGTCTGTCACATGACGAAGCTCAGCAAGCCTTGCAAGAAGTACATGCTTGACTAATAGGGGCATAGTCATAGTGGTTTGCTGGGTTGGTTTTGCTCTCTACCTTCTCACGGGGGGATGGAAAGAAGAGAGGTCAACTGGAGTGGAAGCCAAACGACGGGGCCGAGAATCTGTGATCGATCCGAAGAACCACTGCCAGATACGATTCTGCTCCCCCTTCGTACTACCAAAAAATGAGATTCTTGCCCGGCTTAAGAAGGCTGCGGTGAGAATGAGGATCACTTCGGAACTCTAGGAGAATGGGCGTTTTAGGGCGGGATCTAAAAGCTCTCCAACGTCTTTCTACGCCTTCGGCCGTGAGAGGAGAGGGTCTTTTGGCTTCCTCAGGGCCGTGTGAAGCTTAGCTTGCTTTAGCAGCCACGTGATGATTCAAGTTCGTGGTAGGCGTAGGAGCTGGGCGAAGCTCAGGTGGTGATGCAAGTGCGCGGTGAGCGTAGTAGCCCCCTCGGGCATGCTCCTTGTACAACCAAGCGAAGAGCTAGTGAGGGCCGGAATGGAATATCGTATGTAGTGTAGAATTGGATCTGAAGCTCTTTACTAGGATTGGAACAAGCGAGGAACGAGTGACCACAAGCTCCGCTTAAGCGCTCGACATGCAGTTAGCTCAAAACATGTTCATCATGTGGCCGAGCAAAGCGCACCTGTGTGAAGCAGCCTAGCATCACTTTAGATAGAAGCAGAATGGATGACTTACAACTGAAAGTCAGTTCTTCGGATCGAGATATCGTACGACGTAATGGAGATCTTGGTCTAGATCTGGTGGTTCGCGGAATTTGGGACCTAACGATGTTCGGTTCGTCACATGAACGGGAGCGACCCTCGTCTTTCCCTTTTCGGGGAATGGCTGCAATCACAAGCAAGTGATTGAATGAGTGGGGGGGGCTTCGAAAGCACATGCGGGATAAGCAGGTCTTTCAGGAGACGGTCTAAAAAAGGGTCCGATTCAGAAAGAAAAGAGAACTCTCAACAAGCTGGAACTAATCAAGATCAATAGGAGCTAGAAAAAAGGGTAGGTTGAATCTATTGACAAAGTTCATGCCACGACGATCTATATGGAAGGGCACTTTTGTTAATGCATTCCTGTCGAAAAAGTGTGTTTTTTTTCAACTCCGGCTCCGGCGCCTTTTTTGAAGACTTTTTGTTTCGCCCCGGAAGAAAAACCTTGATTTGGTGCCCCTCCAAGATCCCCGGAAAACTCGGGCTCGGGGGGGCCTTTGCCTTCATTTCTTGAAGAGCACGAGGTCACCTCTTCATCAATAGAAAGAAAGGCCAGAAAGCATTTTGTGAATTCCCCCCAGAATCCAAGAAGAAAATAGCGGTCAGTGATGAGGGGGCGGCTCTCTTGTGATAGTCATTGTGAACTCATTCCATTTTTGGAGGATTCGTTCCCTGTTCCTGCGGCTGAGAAGCCTCAAGCTCCGCCCCCTTACTCAACTTCTATAAAAAAAAGCCCTTTCCCCTTTTCATAATAATAAGGTAAGCTCCAGAACCGGCGGAATTGCCCAATCCTATCTTTCCTTGAAGTAAGCCCGGAGCAGGATAAACTTCTACAGCTAATTCAGACTAAACTCGGTCACTTGGCAGGGGGGTTTAGGAGGTCTTTTTGAGCGCATGTTGATCATTTCGAAAAAGCCGGTTTCGTCTCATTTTCCGGAAAGCCAGTCATACTATTCCACTTTAGCTAAGCTAATGATGAAAGAAGATCTGGATTTTTCTGCAGATGATGATGTCCACTCCTGGCTCGATGC